TTTTTTGAATGTAATGAGCCTATCCTCTACTCTCTTCATATTCCAAACTAAAAATATCAAAACCAATCACTAAGCCAAAACCAAAAAAGTCGGAGGACTCTTCTGACCAAACAAAAATATGTAATTGTCAACAAAGTTGTTTCTTTTTTTTATCCAAAAACACAAAAAAAGGTTTTGTTTTCTTCCTTTAATACATAATACATAGGTCGTCGATTCAGCATTGGATAAACGGGAGTTTAATCCCAATTTTTCTAATAAGCGGTTCAAAAAATTTTATCCATATGAGTGTTCTATATAGATAAATTTTGCGTTTTCAAAGCATCTCTTATATTACATATAGTGGTAGAAAGAGTACCATGCCGCGTCTGGACTTCAAACGATTTAGCTTTAACCATAGTTAATGTCAATGGTCCCACATTTTTGGTTGATAGAGAATCAAAGTGGATTTACCAACGAATCACGAAATGCTATGGTTCTTGCATATGATTTCTTTATTCAAAAGTCATTCGTGAGATCATGTACCTCTCTTTCCTAGTTATAACATAAAAAGTACAGCTGGTTGGATCCAGCCTATTCTTGAAATAAACAACTCGCACACACTCCCTTTCCAAAAAAAACCAATACCCCAAGCACTACACTTAAATTTATTAGATTTGTTGCTAAAATATCGGTATTAAACCCGAAACTCCCGGCGGACGGCCAGTGGCCCAAAGAAACGAAAGAATCGGTTACATTTTTCATATGATCTCCTCTTATAGATAGACTAAAAAAAAAAAAGAACAGAGTTCTTTTTGTATCGCCCTGCCCCCCCTTTGATATATTGATATATATATATACCCATTTTACTATTTAAAAATCGAGTCAAAAAAGATTCGATTTATAAATGGTGAATTACCCCCTTGATTGAAACCCTTCCTAAAAAACCTAAAAAGGGGTTTCCTTAGACTATGAACGGGAAGGCTGAAAGCGAGTGGGTATGCTAATTCCTCATCCGCAAATCAGCCCTTCCCGTGGGTTATTTTCTCAACGAATAAGTAATTCTCGGAATGAAACCTTGGTGTAATTCGAAAAAGCAAATGACAGGTTCAAGGCAATACGATATGCAAAAATTTTATTTTTCTTATTTATAAGATTAAACAAAAGGATTCGCAAATAAAAGTGCTAATGCTACAACCAGGCCATAAATTGTTAAAGCTTCCATAAACGCTAGACTAAGCAATAAAGTACCTCGTATTTTTCCCTCCGCCTCGGGCTGTCTCGCGATACCTTCTACAGCTTGGCCCGCAGCAGTACCTTGACCAACTCCAGGTCCAATAGAAGCAAGCCCTACAGCCAATCCAGCAGCAATAACGGAAGCGGCAGAAATCAGTGGATTCATGATAAGTCCCTCATACAAAAAAAAGAAATGGTTAATGATACAGTCAGCCGATAAATTCTAACTTAATCATTCCATCGCTACAATTCATCCAGTCGAAGTCACTACAAACTGCAAATTGAAGTAAAAAAATCTTATTAAAGGATCAAAACTACTTTACTTCGATATCTCTTTGTTAGTTTCTATCGACAAAGTCTTTTCGAATCCGTACGACTTTCGTCCGTCCATTTCTTTGTTCCGAACCATTCTTTGAATTCTTCGATTTTTTTCTTGATTTCATCTGTTTATTCATTCAACTCACAGTCCCAGAGGATACGGAAGGACTTCTATTGGAATATCCATCGAAATTTCGAGTAGTAGGGCAATTTCACTAGTAGTAGGACAAATTAAATATATCTTTAGTTCATATAGAACTAGTCAATATTTAATATCAACCACATATACATGTCTTTCTTCCATAACGTAAACCAACTCTTCATTGATCTTAGATTCAATCGGATTCGAGAATTTTGCGTCGAAAAACAAGTTGACTTAGAGCATAGCAATATATTTACATATAATATACCTAACAAAACCTCCCTCTCCAATCTGAATCACCCTATTTTTTCTGAATCCCTTTTTTATTTTAAAATTCTCTACTCTAATGTCTTTTGATATTACTCTAGATTGTATATTGTATATAGTGAGTTATATATTTAGATTTCCTAATTACATTAAATTCTTTTTGAGACGCGCATACGTTGCCTTGGGATAAACTAAAAACTAATATTTCAAAAACTAGTCAATGATGGCCCTCCATGGATTCCCCTATATAAGCCGCGGCTAAAGTTGCAAAAATCAGAGCTTGAATACCACTTGTAAATAATCCAAGGAACATGACAGGTATAGGAACCACTAAAGGTACTAAAGAAACAAGAACAACAACTACTAATTCATCAGCTAATATATTTCCGAAAAGTCGAAAACTAAGTGATAAAGGCTTTGTGAAATCTTCTAAGATGTTAATGGGTAAAAGGATTGGGGTTGGTTGAATATATTTCCCGAAATAACCCAATCCCTTTTTGGTAATACCCGCATAGAAATACGCCACTGACGTGAGTAAAGCCAAAGCAACAGTAGTATTTA